AGGGATATATGAAGTTCGCTCTGTTCCTCTGTGCATCTCTGTGATGGGTAAATCCCCATGAAAAAGGGGCAACTTTCGTGTAGTTTGTGATTGGATGTAACTGTTAAGATTTTTTCTCGGATAAATCTTTCTCTTAATAGATCTCTTCTTGTTCCTCAATCTTCGGAGAATGCGGCGTTGTATTATTGTAAGTTCTCTGTTCCGAACATTTCCTGAAAGTAGACGACAAGTTTTAAATCTTAATGCAGGCATATTTCGTTGAATCAGTCTTTTTCGCTACATCGGGGCTATGGGAGTCGAACCCAATTTTTCCACGACGAATCAATTGATTTAATATGGGCATCACTCTTTCCTTTGTCCTTCCCCCACCCTATCACTAGTGATGACTCCCGATCCGAAGGGCACCCAGACTCATGCTGCCTGCCAACGACAACAGGTACTAACGGGTTATGTAACCGAGTTCTCGTCCCGCTCGCTCGCTGAGCATTCGAGATTTTAAATCCCAAAAAGTGGCGGATTGTATTCCCGAACAGGTCCTCGAGACGAGCATACAACTCCTTTAAGGAGGGTTCCCCCGTCCCAGTCGTTTTGGATTCCGACGTGGGGAATGGTTCCAAGAGGACTCCCTCCTCAAACGACCTCAAGGAGGAGTTGGATTCCGAATGGACAATTATTTCGCTTCCACTATGATTTACCATATTTGTCACATTGGAACCCCCTTCCGCATCGAGGAGGGCTCTAAAAACGAAAGTCATAGAAAAGAGAATCACCCCCGAGCACCCTCCGCAGTAAAGAGAGAGATCGAGAAAGGATCCCCTTTAAGAAGAAGGTATGAACCCAGTCGTCCTGTCCGAGCCATACTCCAATAAAATAAAGGAGTATGCTTAGGCAAATAAATATAAATGTTCCTAGATGCCTAGGCATACATTTACGACTAAAGATAATAAAGCCTATAAAACAAAGAGCGACTATCATTTCTTCATTATAGATTGAGATCTTCTTCGAACTTAACGCACAAATAGATGGAATTGCAGCAAATAGCATCTTTCTAGTCGTGGAAGATATAGGTTGTTTAAGAAGAGAGAATCGTTGGTTCCTTATAGTCATGAGTATAAGGCACTGAAGAAAGAGCGAACTAACTGGGTTTCGAAGAAGAAAAAAAGATTCCGGGATGGTCCAATCGGGTGAACCAATTCTTATCCTTCCCCTCTCACCGCGCAGAGACGAAAGGGAATCGGTCAGACCTCGCGCAAACCCTTGCTCAAAGAGTCCGCCAAGGGGATATTGTAACGCGAGATGATCTTTTTCTACTAGTAGATCAATTACAAAGCCCTGCTAGTGAATTCTATCTCCAAGCCTTGACTCTTCTTTTAACCGGGCTCACACAAGTAAGTGAAGGACCCCCTTTGGCCTTTCTGAAGTGTGGCCCGGGGATAAGGAATCAATAATTCGAATAGAGAATAGACGGTTTACGAGTTCCATCCTTAGAACGTGTGATCATGGCATCTGACTCGGGAAATGACTTAATCAATAGAGAGAAATCTGTCCTTTTAGCAGCCTTTTTTTATCTACGATACCAGCATCCACTTCTTCAACTCGAGCAATCACATCCTTCAACGGCAGCTGAAATAGCAGGGGATCTTGCTAACTGTGCTTATTCTGCTTCCTATAAAAGAGAATCTCTCTGTCAACAAAAGCGCTTGGTCACATTCATTCAACCATCAACCATTTCACCGCTCCTACCTTCTTTCTTTTCGTGTAGTGGGACTCCTTCTTCGTCAGTCAGAGACAGCAGCAGATAAGAGAATCGCTAATGGTTCTCTTATACGAAACTTTATTTACCCCGGGGTTCCTTCCCTCGCTTAATCGGAATCTCACTCACTCTTTAGTTTCAATGCTAAATGGGAGCCTAGTTCAATGGCAGCTTTCTTCCTAAACAGGAGAGTTCGAAGGCCCTTCTCTGCGGATTCGTCCTAAGATAAGGAAGAGCTTAACCACACCAAAGCGAATTCAACTTCCGGAGCAGTCGAAAGAGGAAACAGATTCAACAAGAGACAAGGCTGGTAATGACGATCCTCCAACTGCGGTTACGACGACAGTGGCAAGAGCTTCTTCTTTGCTTACATCTTATCTTTCCGTGACTTCTTGCATCTCGAAAAAGAATATTCTAAAAGGCTAGCTCCACCTCTCGGCTTCTGAAACAATCCTTGTGAAAAAGAAAAAGATAGTAGCACAGGGCCTTCTCTCCATCTCAGAAGAAAAGTCGAATTTCGTGCGGAAAGAAAGATAGCTATTAAAAAGCATCTTCCTTCCCCTGCTCTGAACAGCGGCAACAACCAGTGATGGCATACTCTTATTATAAGAAAGAAGCATCTCCGAGCTAACTGCAATTGATTCTATAGCAGCAGATCTCGCGGTTATGCCGCATCAAGAGCAAAGCGAGAAGAGCTGACTCGTGAACATGAACAATCGCTTATTTCACAGCTGGTTCAACTTGAGC